CCGAGGATCGTGGTATTCGTTCACGAAAAGCCAAACGTGTAGTCATTTTTACTGATAACGAAACGAATAAAAATAAGGATACCACCAGTAATCGTGATCAAGGAGACGAGGTGGCTTTGATACGTTATTCGCAACAATCAGATTTTCGTCGAGATATAATTAAAGGATCCATGCGTGCTCAAAGAAGGAAAACCATTATTTGGGAGCTGTTTCAAACAACTGTACATTCACCACTTTTTTTGGACAGAATAGACCCATTTTTTTTTTTTTCTTTTGATATCGACCGAATGTTGAATTTCATTTTTAGGAATTGGATGGGGGAGGGCATGAAATTCAAAATTTCGGATTCGGAAAAGAAAAAGGCGAAAGAAAAAGATAAAAAGAAAAAGGAAAACGAGCGTATAACAATAGCAGAAACTTGGGATACTGTTTTGTTTGCTCAAGTAATAAGGGGTTCTATGTTAGTAACTCAGTCAATTCTTAGAAAATATATAGTATTGCCTTCATTGATAATATCCAAAAATTTGGGGCGTATGCTAGTATTTCAACTCCCCGAGTGGTATGAGGATTTGGAAGAGTGGGGTAGAGAAATGCATGTTAAATGCACTTATAATGGTGTTCCATTATCAGAAACAGAATTTCCGAAAAATTGGTTAACTGATGGGATTCAGATAAAGATCCTATTTCCTTTCTGTCTAAAACCATGGCACAGATCTAAGCTACAATCCCAATATTCAATGAAAACCAAAGGAAAAAACAAAAAATTTTGTTTTTTAACAGTTTGGGGGATGGAAGCGGAACTACCCTTCGGTTCTCCCCGAAAACGACCTTCCTTTTTTGCACCTATTTGGAAACAACTTGAAAAACAACTTCAAAAAATAAAAAAGAAAATTTTTCTAGCTCGAAAAATTATAAAAGAAAGAACAAAGTGGTTTCGAAAAGTATCAAAAGAAAAACAAAAGTGGGTTACAAAAATAGTTCCATTTATAAAAAAAAGAATGAAAGAACTTACAAAAACAAGTTCAATTCCATTATTTGGATTGAAGGAAGTATCTGAGTCGAATTCGAATAGAAAGAAAACGAACAAGTTTTGGATAATAAGCAGTAAGATGATTCCGGAATCGTCCATTCAAATTAGATTGACTAATTGGACGACTAATTGGACGAATTATTCACCGACAGAAAAAAAAATGAAAGATATGGCTGATAGAACAAGTACAATCCAAAATAAAATCGAAAAAATAACAAAAGACAAGAAAAATATATTGATAACTACAGATAAAAACATTCGTCTTAACGAAACAAGTTGTGATAATAAAAGAGTAGAACGGTCGAAATTTTTTTGGAAGATATTAAAAAGAGGAAGGGCTAGACTAATACGTAAATGTCACTATTTTTTGAATTTTTGTATTGAAAAGATATACATAGATATCTTTTTACGTATCATTAACATTACTTCTAGGAATGTGCAAATTTTACTTCAATCAAAAAAAAAAATTACTGATAAATACAGTTACAATGATAAAAAAAATAAAAATACAATTCATTTTATTTCGACTATAAAAAGGGCAATTTCAAATACTACTAATAGTAATAATAAAAATTCACAGATTTTTTGTGACCTCTCTTCCTTGTCACAAGCATATGTATTTTACAAATTATCACAAATACAAGTTAGCAACAAACATTACTTGAAATCCTTATTTCAATATCATGGAACAATTCCTTTTATTAAGGATAGAATAAAGATTTTTTTTGGAACACAAGGAATATTGGATTCCGAATTAAGACATCTAAATTTTCACGATTTTAGAATAAATGAATGGCAAAGCTGGTTAATGGGTAATGATCACTATCAATACGATTTATCTCAGACTAGCTGGTCTAGATTAGTACCGCAAAAATGGAGAAATAGAATAAATCAAAGTTTGACAGTTAAAAATACAAACTCAATAAATTTGGATTTATATGAAAAACAGCTATTAATTAATTACGATAAGCAAAAGAATTATGCAGTGAATTCATTACCAAGTCGAAAGGATAAATTCAAAAATTACAAATACGATCTTTTATCCAAAAAATATATTAATTATGAAAATAGGAGGAGCTCATCTTTTTATGGGTTGCCATTACAAGCAAATTGCAACCGCGGGATTTTTTATAATTACAATCCATATAATCCTGAAATTTTGGATTTGTCGGGAGATATAGATCTTAGTAATTATATAAGAGAAGATTCTATTATTGATAGAGACCAAAATCCGGATAGAAAATATCTTGATTGGAGAACTATTAATTTTTGTCTTAGAAAAAAGAGCGATATTGAGGAATGGACAAATATAAATATTGGAGCCAGCACCAATATTACTAAAAAAACCAAGACTCGGGCTAATTATTATCAAATAATTGACCAAATAGAAAAAAAAAAGGATAAGAAAGATTTTATGAATCTTCCAATTCATAAACAAATAGATTCGTCCAATCAAACAAAAGCATTTTTTGACTGGATGGGAATGAATGAAGAAATACGAAATTGGTCTATATCGAATCTAGAACTTTGGTTTTTCCCAGAATTTGTATTCCTTTATGATGCATATAAAATTCAACCTTGGATCATACCAATTAATTTCCTTCTTTTAAAATTGAATATAAATAAAAATTTCAGTAAAAAAATCAATGAAAAGCAAAAAAAGGATCTTTATATATCATATAATCAAAACAAATCTATTGAATTAGAGAATAGAAATCAAGAAGAAAAACAACAGCCCGTCCGAGGAGATCTTGGATCATATGTACAAAACCAAAAGAATCTTGGATCTGATCCATTAAAAAAAAAAAAAGACGGTAAAGAAGATTTTGATAGATCAGACATTCAAAAACGCACAAATAAAAACAAATCTAAGAGCAACATAGCAGCGGAACTAGATTTCTTCCTGAAAAAATATTTTCTTTTTCAATTGAGATGGGGTAATCCCTTTAACCAAAAAATGATCAACAATATTAAGATATATTGTCTACTCCTTAGATTGAGAAATCCTAAGGAAATTGCAATATCCTCTATTCAAAGAGACGAAATGAGTCTGGATGTAATGCTGATTCCGAAGGCTACAACTCTTACAAAATTGATAAAAAGAGGACTGTTGCTTATTGAGCCAGCTCGGCTATCCATAAAATGGGATGGACAGTTTATCATGTACCAAACCATATCAATTTCGCAAGTGCATAAGAGTAAGCACCAAACATGCCCAAAAAATATAAATGTTGATAAGAACGGTCTTACTGAATCCATTGCACGACATGAAATTTCGTTTGGGAATCGAAATGAAAATCATTATGATTTTTTTGTTCCTGAAAATATTTTCTCTCCTAGACGTCGTAGAGAATTGAGAATTCAAATTTGTTTAAATTCGAGAAATTTCAAGGTTGGCGATAGAAATCTAGTATTTTTCAATGGAAACAATACAAGGAACTGTGATCCACTTTTTAATGAAGATAAGCATATTTATGTAAATACAAATACATTTTTAAAATTCAAGCTCTTTCTTTGGCCCAATTATCGATTAGAAGATTTAGCTTGTATGAATCGCTATTGGTTTGATACCAATAATGGTAGCCGTTTCAGTATGTCAAGGATACATATGTATCCATGATTGATAATTAGTTAATGGTATATTTCCACCGATCAAGTGCCATATCTGATCTGATATGGTATATGAAAATAATAAAATATACACACGTCTTGTGTTCCATTTTATTCTGGTACACGATACTCATTCAATGACCTTATCTTAGCTTAGAATTATATCTAGTAATGAATCGTCATAATCTTCTCTTATCTTGGGTCCAAGCTCTTCTCTTTTGTGGGTTAGAAATGTATGGATTTTCTTTTCTATAGACTCTATAGTTTAATATTATACGGATCTGAATAATGGGAAAGTTTTTATTTATTATTGTTTTTAACGCAGTACACAAAGTTAACAAAATTATTCTAACTCTAACAAGGAGAGGGGGTTTACTTTATGTATGACTATAGTTTGGCGAGTTTTATTTCGGCCGTTGCTTTAGCGTTTGTGAATATGCGTGGGTTGCAAACCATTAATAGGCCACCTCTTCGGAACAATACTTCCATTTCTGCACCTGCACCACCAGAGTATGTTATGAACGATCCGGTGGACCCCCGATTGCAGGTAGTTTTTCCTACTCATAATACCCGGGGTTTCGATTTAAACGAAACCCCACCCTCTCCACAAGAGCAGGAGGAAGAACAGCAAGAACAGAACCAAGCTGAAAACGAGCAAAGGTTTTTGAGGTTTCAATGAGTTTTATATGAATATTGCCTAAATAAAGCAACGAGTGAAAATTTGCGTAATCCTCCTGCACTGCCAAATGAAGAGGAATGTATGAAAATATTCTTTAATACACTTCGAATCACATTTCCCCATGATTAGAATGGGATGCAAAGTTGGAGTTCCTATTAAATCTTTGTCATTGAAACAAAAGGTAGTCTTTAATAAAAAACTACAAGAAGTAATAAATGTAACTGAGGGCAATATGCCCGGCGTTACAATAAAAAAGGGGGGACCTAAAGCTAAATAGAATCAACCGAATCGGAAGATCAAGCGCCAAGAACAATTTATACTAGATGTATTAAACCTAAGAATATTCAAAGATTTGGAAAGAAAAGCTCTCGAAACGGGTACTTCCAAACCATTTTGAGAGCTGTAGTACTTTCATTGTGGTACGTCCATTAGTTCGATGATTCTTCTTCGCCTTTAAGTTTAGGCTTGTTCAGTCAATCTCATAGGTTCCTATGCCTATGACTCGTCCTATCTTATATTCTAATATTAGAAACAGACGAGAACCATAGGAAGTAAAGGTGCGAAAAAAAAGTTTTTCACTAAGGTTTCGCATCTTTCTTAATCCACAGCAGGCGTTCGGCTATTTCGTATATACAGTCTCAATCTGTAGTTGATCATACCGTAGCGTAAATATTTGGCTTTGTTACGTAGTTTGATTTATTCAAAAAACTCCATTTTATAAAAATGTATCTCTATATCAGCATCCACTTCAATCCATTTTCTTTGAGATGGATTTTCCTGAGTACTCCATTTTTTTTTTTGAAATAACTAATATAGAGAATGAACAAGAACGATTTAGAATAGTGTCCACCTTGATTGAATTTGATACGAGCATCAAATCAAACCTGTTGGCTATTTAATATCTTTATAAGCCTCGATATAGGAAATGAACCGGAGTTCCTTCTCTAATCAAGTTGAGAGCCCCCTACAAAGTAGCTTCCCCAGTCCTATGACTGCAAGTAACAAGGAAATAGCATCATTCCTTATTCTTCGGGTTAGTGAGAGGCTCATTTTCTGATGGGGCTAAGTTCTTAAAGACTCACTTGAATACTAAGTTCTATCCTAGAAAGTTCTTTGAAATCCTTTCGAGTCTGGAAAAGTCCCTTGAATCTATCAAGGGATTAAGCCACTATCAAATCAGTAAAGAGACATTCGCATACTTGCTATCACAAAATAGATGTTTGTAGTGCTTTTTTCTCTCCCAGTGCGGTAAGTAATAAATTAATCTAGAAAGGAGATATTCTCTAGCTCGATTTAGTCAAGTCACGGAAAGAAAATAACTAGGATTAAAGGGATTACTAATCTTGATAGAGATATACTAGATATAGAAGTAGAAGGGTGCTAAAATGTCACTAGGATAAACGTCCAGTTAGGTTAAAACCATGGGAAGATTAGAATGACCTCACAAGAAAAGATGGATAACCACCCTTAGAGAGCTTACACAGTCAATTGATCTACCTTAGGTTACAAAATAAGGGAAGAAAGCTTTCAAGAAGAAACTCGTTCCTAAGGAAGAAATGGGAGACTCGTATCGAAGGGGCTTACAGGAAGAAAAGCTTATATCTGAGAGGCTCCTTGAACCGCCTTTTGGACAGAAAGAAATATCATTTGAGACCCCCCCCGCTCTCTCAAAACAGAAGACAATAACTACAGGGACGAGGAAACTCATAGAGGGATGTTGATTCAAAGAGGCAGTAATACAGCATTGGCCGCTTTTGGCACTCGCCGTTATTATATTACCTCATGGCGTTTCTACAAGGAAAAGCGGGGGTTGAAAGGGCTAATTAGCTGTCCTAGCTTCTTAGAAACAGACTAAAGAGAACTACCGGACTGGACGAGAGGACTGTAGATAGATGTAACGGCCAATATGGTTCTTATCGTCTTTGTTTCTCTATCCTGGTGCTTCTTTTTTCCCTAGCCTTCCATCATGGTGCTGGTAGTTGAATAAGGCGGCCAACCCGCTAATTCTATTATATATTATAAAAGGTAAATTACTAAAAAAACGGCTACATAAAATAAGTAAAAGAAGAGATAAGAAGAGATTCGTCCCCCACCTACATACTTAGTACTTTCTGCTACAAAGAAACTTATAACACCAACACCATTTGTAATTCCCTCAATTACTTGTTTATCCAAAAAATAAGTTAGTTCTGCTAATCCTCTTATACTCCTAATTAAGGTTTTTTTATAAAAAAAGTCTATATAACCACGATTATATGACCAATTATATATTACATTTATAATTTTATCCCACAGAATTCTCCGAGCACCCCGTTTAACAAAAAGATTAATTAAGTGAAAATTCTGAAAATATGAATAAGCAGGCCCATATAAAAGTGACGCTATAAATATTCCGGAATACGCTATACTGACTGAAAAAATTGCATTTATCAGAAATTCATACCAATCAAAAGAGTTGGTAGAATTTGAATGTAAAAAACTTATCGACGGAGTTAACCATTTGGATAATATATCCAAATAAATTATTCCTTGATCAAAAGGAATTCCTATGTATCCAATAAACAAAGTAAATATGACCAATACAAGAAGTGGCAATAACATAGTATTGTCCGATTCATAAGGATACGCAGAAGTTTTTGTATTGGCAAAATTATTTATAGTAATAAAGGGCCGCACCATATTTATTATTCCATTACCACCAATTGGGTCTGCTTTTAAAAAAATCTTTTCATTATTATTCATTGTTGATAAAAAATCATTTTTTTTTATAACTTTTTGTCCCTTTTTGCCCCATATGGATATTGAATATAATGCATTATTTTTTTTGCCACTGTAATTTTTACAATTAATGTTTAAATGTCCTTCAAAAGTAAGTAAATACATCCGAAACATATAAAATGCAGTTAACCCTGCTGTGAAACAAGCTATTATTGCGAATATTGGTGAATATAACCAACTATCATTAAGAATTTCGTCTTTGGACCAAAAACAAGCAAGGGGTGGAATACCACAAAGAGAAAGTGTGCCTAATAAAAAAGAAGTTGTTGTAATTGGCGCATATTTTTTTAAACCGCCCATAAGAGCCATGTTCTGGCTTTTATCGGGGGAATATCCAACAACGGTTTCCATTGAATGAATAATGGACCCAGACCCTAAAAATAATAATGCTTTCGAATAGGCATGAGTAATTAAATGAAATAAAGCAGCTTGGTAAGATCCTATACCTAAAGCTAACATAATATAACCTAATTGAGACATTGTAGAATAGGCTAAACTTCTTTTAATGTCTCTTTGAGCAAGAGCCAAAGTAGCTCCTAATATTATCGTTATTATACCTACCAAAGAAATAATATTCATTATAGAAGGTATGGCCGTAAAAAGAGGAAAAAGTCGAGCTACAAGAAAAATCCCCGCTGCCACCATAGTAGCAGCATGTATAAGAGCCGAAATAGGAGTAGGGCCTTCCATCGCATCGGGTAACCATACATGAAGAGGGAATTGCGCGGATTTAGCAACCGCACCGACAAATAATAGGGAAGCACACAAAGTAAGAAATAAAGAATTGGACCCATTATTATCAATCAAATTGTTGGATATTTCGAACAAATCCCGAAATTCAAAACTACCCGTTATCCAATAAAGACCTAAAATTCCTAAAAATAAACAAAAATCCCCTACCCGATTAGTTACAAAGGCTTTTTGACAAGCATTTGCCGCAAGGGGTCGTGTGAACCAAAAACCTATTAATAGATACGAACACATTCCAACGAATTCCCAAAAAACATAAATTTGTATCAAATTTGAACTTGTAACTAATCCCAGCATGGAAGCATTAGAAAAACTCATATAAGCAAAAAATCTCAAATAGCCTTGATCATGAGACATATAATTGTCACTATAAATAAGAACCATTATTCCAACCGTAGTAATTAATATTAACATAACGGAACTAAGTGGATCTATCAAGTTGCCGAAATCTAAGGAAAAATCGTTATTGATGGTCCAAGACCATACATATTGGTATATAGGACTTCCATTTATTTGCTTAATAGATAGGCTCGCAGAAAAAATCATTACGATACTTAGTAATAAAACACTAGAAAAGGCCCATATACGACGAATCTTTTTTGTGGCCGCCGGGAAAAGGAGAAGACCCATACCTATTGCTATAGGAACTGGAAGGGGAACAAAAGATATGATCCACGCATATTGATATGTATGTTCCATAATATAATTAAATCAAACTTTCTTTTTTTTTTTTTTTGTTTCCGATTCACCATCTCTTATATAGATTTCTAGATTTCGAAAGGGGTAAAGTATGAAATGATTTAATAAGAATCTCATTTAAATTCTTATCTTAAAAAATTGTTAAGAATTTCTAAATTCAATATTTTCATTTTATTTTTATATTCAAATAAAGCAGTTACAGTTGGTCAAATGATAAGATTAAGTTAGTATTGAAAAGTTAATACTTGAATTCTTAATAATTATTAATAATAATAAATATTAAATTAAAATTATAAGATACAGAATATAATATTTTTAACTATTAAAAAATGAATTACTAACAGATACTAGTCTCATTCTGTTTTTCAAAATTATATTTAATATACTTTATTGATCAATTAAATTTTAATTAATAGAAAGAGTTTTAAAGCCTGTTTTATTAAATTAGGTAAGGGTTCTGAAACTTTTTCATTTATTTTCTTTATTTTTGAGATAAAATAGAACATGACGAGAATATGCGGAAGTATGAATTGAACCCCTTTTTCTTACCAACGGAAAGCAACTAGATTTCTATAGACACGAATACCATATATATATATATATATAGTATAGTCGATACCTTTCTTCGAATATTGTATGTATATAGTACTCACAATTATTTTTACTTTATTTTGAACAATAGATGTCTTACACATTTAACTATAACAATGAAAAATATCCACATTTTTGAATGGCGGTTCCGAAAAAACGTACTTCTATATCCAAAAAGCGTATTCGTAAAAATTTTTGGAAAAATAAAGCATATTGGACAGCAATAAAAGCTTTTTCTTTAGCAAAATCTCTTTCCACAGGGAATTCGAAAAGTTTTTTTGTGCGACAAACAAACAAGTAATGTAATAAACTCTTGAAATAATCTTAATCAATATGAACCAACTAATTAGATAATTAGAAATTTTCTAATTTAGTTTTAGTAAGATAAGATGATACTCAAAATAAATATTTTAAACTTATCAATTTGCTATGGAATTTTCTAGTCTTGTATATTGTAGGATAAAAACTTTCTGTGTACTAAAGAGACGCAAAAAAATGAGCAGAAGATACAAAGTTTGATCTTTCTCTTTAGTCTCTTTAGTGAGTTTTTTGTGGGATGGGGATTTTGCTTTTCCCCATCGATTCGTTTTAGAAATGAAATTCTGCATCTTATATAAATAAATTATATATATATATATATAGTAAAATCACAAGAAATCTTAAAATTTAAACTTTTTTGTTATATCTGCAGCCCTTTAATCGGCTTGGTAAATATTAATACAAATTATAGACACAATAAAAATCCTAGCAATTAATCGAGTTTGAATACCAAGCTACAAAAATATTTATAACAATACTTTTGTTGTCTGTAGGAATTAAATTGTGATCCAGAAAATAGAAAAAACTCATTCAAAAAGGGAATGGGTAAAAAAAGGTTGAAATTTTGGGCATGGATTAAGAACAGAACCATCCAGTTACAACTCTTCAATTGTAGAAGAGCTTAAACCATATGGATTTATTGCATTATTCAAACTAAAAACATCCCACACTACAATTTAGATAATTTTATTAAACGTTCAAATAGTAATTGGAACTATATTTGGGAATGTTTCCACAAGATATTGCATTAAATTGCCTCCTTCAATCTAGACGATTGAAGATGGATGAGTTATTATGATTTCGAGCAAGCCGCTATGGTGAAATCGGTAGACACGCTGCTCTTAGGAAGCAGTGCTAGAGCATCTCGGTTCGAGTCCGAGTAGCGGCATAGTAATAATTTGGAAATACTAGTCAAATAAATACTAGAATAACTCCTATAATGTATAAAATGGAAGTCCGGACTTCCATTCCATTGTTGAACCTTTTTTAGGATTTTGTATGATATTTTTTACTTTAGAACATGTATTAACTCACATTTCTTTGTCGATTGTTTCAATTGTAATTACGATTTTTTTTATAAATTTATTCGTCCACGAAATCGTAGAACTATTTCATTCGTTGGAAAAAGGGATGGTAGCTGCTTTTTTATGTATAACCGGATTATTAGTTATTCGTTGGATTTATTCGGGACATTTACCCTTAAGCGATTTATATGAATCATTAATGTTTCTTTCATGGAGTTTCTCAATTATTCATATGATTCCTTATTTTAGAAATAAAAAAAGTTATTTAAATACACTAACGGCACCATGTGCTATTTTTACCCAAGGGTTCGCGACTTCGGGTCTTTTAACGGAAATGCATCAATCCACAATATTACTACCTGCTCTACAATCACAATGGTTAATGATGCACGTAAGTATGATGGTATTGAGCTATGCAGCTCTTCTGTGTGGATCATTATTAGCAGTAGCTCTTCTAGTCATTACATTTCGAAAAAAGAGTTCTATTTTTTCGAAATGTAAGAGCTATTATTTACCGATTGGGCCACTTTATTTGGGTGAAATCCAATGCGTGAATGAAAAAAGCAATGTTTTTCAAAACTGCTTTTTTCATTCATTTAGAAATTATCACAGGTATCAATTAATTCAGCAATTGGATTGTTGGAGTTCACGTGTCATTAGTCTCGGGTTTATATTTTTAACCATAGGTATTCTTTCTGGAGCAGTATGGGCTAATGAAGCATGGGGGTCGTATTGGAATTGGGATCCAAAAGAAACTTGGGCATTTATTACTTGGACAATATTCGCAATTTATTTACATACTAGAACAATTGCAAATTTGCAGGGCTCAAATTCCGCAATTGTGGCTTCTATCGGTTTTTTTATAATTTGGATATGCTTTTTTGGAGTAAATCTATTAGGAATAGGGTTACACAGCTATGGTTCATTTGCATTAACATCTAATTGAAAAAAAAAGGGGGGGGAGGGCTTTACGAACAGAATACACAATATATAGGAATAATAGCATATATAACGAAAATTTGTATGAGTTTTTGAGAACCGTTTGAATCATTACTTGCTTCAAACGGTTCTCAAAAACGAAAGTATCTGATTAGAATAAAAAGAAATTTTTTTCGTTTTTTATATGTCGTATTATTTATTGTTCATGAAAACTATCTATAAAAGTAATTAGATAGAATAGCTTCTACCTTGTCAATTGATAGTGAGAGAACAAAATCCGGATAAATACCAATACCTATCACGGGTAGAAATATACAGATTGAAACAAAAAGTTCGCGTGGTCCAGAATCAAAAAAAGAAGAATTTGGAGAATTAAATTGCTTGTATCCATAGAACATTTGACGTAACATAGATAATGAATAAATAGGAGTTAATATCATTCCAATTGCCGTTATAAAAGTAATTAGTATTTTTGGCATTAAAAAATATTTTGGACTCGTAATTAGTCCAAAAAAAACGATTAATTCTGCAGCAAAACCACTCATTCCAGGCAAGGCAAGAGAAGCCATCGAAAAGCTACTGAACATTGTAAATATTTTTGGCATTGGGATAGCTATTCCTCCCATTTCGTCAAGATAAACAAGACGTATTCTATCGTAACTCGTTCCTGCCAAGAAAAAAAGCGCAGCACCAATAAATCCATGAGAGATCATTTGTAAAATGGCTCCGTTAAGTCCTGTATCTGTTATGGAACTGATTCCTATAATTATGAAACCCATATGAGATACGGAGGAATAGGCAATTCTCTTTTTTAAATTGCGCTGACCAAGAGATGTTGAAGCTGCATAGATTATTTGAATTGCACCTACTATTATCAACCAGGGAGAAAATATAGAATGAGCGTGGGGTAATAATTCCATATTGATCCGAATCAACCCATAGGCTCCCATTTTTAATAAAATTCCGGCTAAAAGCATACATGTACTGTAATGTGCTTCTCCGTGGGTATCTGGTAACCATGTATGTAAGGGTATAATCGGTAATTTGACAGCATAAGCAATAAGAAATCCAAAATAGAATAGTATTTCCAATGCCACAGGATACGATTGATTGGCTGATGTTTCAAAATTTAATGTTGGTTCATTGGAAGCATATAAACCCATACCTAGAACTCCCATTAATAGAAAAATAGAACCACCAGCAGTGTACAAAATAAACTTTGTAGCTGAATACAAACGTTTCTTACCCCCCCACATAGATAAAAGTAGGTAGACGGGAATTAATTCGAACTCCCACATGATAAAAAAAAGTAAAAGATCCCGAGAAGAAAATAATCCTATTTGACCGCTGTACATTGCTAACATGAGGAAATGGAACAATCGTGAATCTCGCGTAACTGGCCAAGCGGCTAAAGTAGCTAAAGTAGTGATGAAGCCCGTGAGTAAAATAGGTCCTACGGAAAGCCCATCAATTCCCAGTCGCCAGTGAAAATCAAACAAATTAATCCATTTAGAATCCTGTTCTAATTGGATTAATGGATCGTCCAATTGGAAATGATAACAGAATAAATAGGCTGTTATAAGTAATTCTAATAGACATATACAAATAGTATACCATCTAATAATCTTATTTCCTCTATGGGGGAAAAGGAAAATGAAAGAACCCGCGAATATCGGCAAAACAACAATTATTGTTAACCAAGGAAAATCATTCGTGGTAAAGACAAGATACACTTTGACCAGAAAAACCCGTGCTCGAAATAAAATAATGGAATTTATCGAGTACGGGTTTTGTCGGTAAAGATAAAAAATGGGTTCAAGTGGAATTTTATGAAACGTATCAATAAGCTAGGCCCATACTACGAGTTGTCTCGTGCCATAAATAAACCCGGACACTCAAGAAATCCGTTGGACAAGCGGATTCACATCTTTTACAACCTACACAGTCTTCCGTTCTTGGAGCAGAAGCAATTTGCTTAGCTTTACATCCATCCCAAGGTATCATTTCTAATACATCCGTGGGGCAAGCTCGTACACATTGAGTACACCCTATACATGTATCATAAATCTTTACTGAATGTGACATTGGGTCTATAAAATTTTTGAACATCATAAATTTTCGATCTAATAAAGTAGTAAATATATTATATATTGTAGACACCAGACGAATCAATGATTTAGATTTACCAGAATAAATCTACTTCTGTATATGCTCATGAATTCATGAAAGAGGGCCAAGATACTTTGATTTTTTCGTTTTATTCATTTTTTTTATTTATTAAAATAGTATCATAGTATCATATGTTTTTATGGCACATACCTATTTTAATTGATGAATACTCCATTTTATATATATGTATATGATTAACACTATTTATTCAACAAATTCGATTGATTAATACGAGTTGATTTTCTGTTACGATGAATTGATGAAACAATAGCTAATCCAATAGCTGCTTCAGCAGCTGCGATTGCTATAACAAAAATAGAGAAAATGTCTCCTTTTAATTGACGATTATCAAATAAATCAGAAAATGTTACAAAATTTATGTTAACTGCATTCAGTATAAGCTCAAGACACATAAGTGCTCGAACCATATTTCGACTTGTAATCAATCCATAAATACCGATAGATAATAAATAGGCACTCAAAACAAGTACGTGTTCGAGCATCATTGACCAACTCCTTATCAATCTTGATTCATTTCAATATGAACAACAATTCAACCGATTCAATTCACTAAAATAGAATAAAAAAAGGTACATAATAAATCAAGGTATTGATTATAGATGATAGATCGAACTAAGAATATTTATGTTTTCTAATTTTATACATGAACAATAAATAGAATTTAAATGAAAGAACACTTGTTTATTAATTCTTATTCTTTTTTTTTTCTAAGTATTTAGTACTGCCGAGCCATAGAAATTGCACCTATCAAGGCAACTAAAAGAATTATCGAAATAAGTTCGAATGGAAGAAAAAAATCTGTTGATAAATGAATCCCAATTTGTTGACCATTATTTATCAAGTCCTGCTCTATAATTTGGTTTGATCTTGTAGTCCAAATAATCCCGTACCATGATGTATCCGGGATAGTAGTAATTAGTGAAACAAAAATACTTGTACAAACTAGTGAAGTAACTCCATCTCCAACGGTCCAAAAATGGAAATCGTTGTAATATTCTGAACCATTCATGAACATTACAGCAAATACAATTAATACATTTATTGCTCCTACATAAATAAGGAGCTGTGCAGCAGCAACAAAATGGGAATTCGATGGAATATAGAATAAGGATGTACAAACAAGAACCAACCCTAATGAAAAGGCAGAAAAAATGGGATTGGTAAGTAATACCACTCCTAGACCTCCCATTATAAGGCCCAATCCCCCAAAAACTAGAAAAAAATCATGTATTGGTCCAGGTAAATCCATTCTATGTAAAAAAAATTAAGTAGAAATTTTTCATGACCCTATTGACCAAACCAGGAAAAAGGAAGTTACCCTATTTTTTTGACACGTTTCTGATTAAATCTAATGGGTGGGGGTGTTGTTATAGATATACCTATTAATTGACTGATTGACTACCATTTCTCTATCCGTAAGTTTTATTCTTTATTTTTTATCGATTATTTAATTATATTTGAGTATTTTTTTAGGCAGAAGAATCCGTTTTTTTGATAGAATCACGGATATATATATATAACCGTTATGAATCGATTTTCTTAATTTTTATCCAAAAATTTTGGAATTCTCACTACTCTTCGGATTCTGAGTTATTGACCAAGCAAAATGAAAGAAGCTTTACTAATTTAGATCAAAATAAAACCTTACTAATTAGTAATTGTTCTTGGTTTAGCCACGGCTCTTTTTATTTGAGTCGAACTCGTAATTGTGCGAATTGTGTAATCTCCAATCACTGATATTGGCAACCGACCCAAAGCTATTTGATTATAATTCAATTCGTGACGATCATATGTGGAAAGCTCATATTCTTCAGTCATTGATAAACAATTCGTTGGACAATACTCAACGCAGTTACCACAAAATATACAGATTCCAAAATCAATACTATAATTAAGCAACCGTTTCTTTCGAATATTGGTTTCCAATTTCCAATCAACAACAGGGAGATCTATAGGGCATACCCGAACACATACTTCACAAGCAATGCATTTATCAAATTCAAAGTGGATTCGCCCACGGAAACGTTCTGATGTGATCAATTTTTCATAAGGATATTGGATAGTTACAGGTAAACGATTCGCATGGGATAAGGTAATCATAAAACTTTGACCGATATACCTTGCAGCGCGTACTGTTTGTTGTCCATAATTCATGAACCCAGTTACCATAGGGAACATATCTTGAATATCAATAAATAATTGGATGTTTCTTTCTCTTGTTTGAGAGAAGTTATGAGTCTAGAATATCCTATGACTTTACAGTGAAAAGAGTTGGGAAGAAGTTGTCAATAATAGATTACCTAAAGAGATAGGTAAAAGAAATTTCCACCCAAGATTTAATAGTTGGTCTATTCTCATCCTCGGTAACGTCCATCTTGTTGTGATAGAAATGAACAGGAACAAGTAAGCTTTAGCTAATGTAATAAAGATACCAATTGTCGTTTCAAAGACCCCACCCAATTCAGTTATTCTGAAAAGCTCAGGAATTAATATGGACGGAATAGAGAAATTCCAGCCTCCCAAGTAAAGAACTGTTACAAATAATGAAGAAACGAGTAGGTTTAGATAGGAAGCAACATAAAATAAACCAAATTTTATACCCGAATATTCGGTTTGATAACCTGCTACTAATTCTTCCTCTGCTTCTGGTAAATCAAAAGGTAATCTCTCACACTCTGCTAGGGAAGAAATCAAAAAAACGGTAAACCCTATAGGTTGGCGCCACAGATTCCAACCCCAAAAACCATATTTTGACTGCGCCTCAACTATATCAACTGTACTTGAACTGTTAGATAATTATAGTCGGTGATAATATCACTATTTTCAGCGCTATTGCAAAACCGTACATGAGACTTAAGCTTCATACGGCTCCTCGATGGCCACAAATAAATAGAAGGACTGGTTCAATATTATCTCGATATACTTTTATTTTAATAGGGTAGATATAGTGAAGATACATTTAAAAGTCCCAAATTAGACCAATGTAATCCTGTCTGCTATAATAAAAAAAATGCTTCTGAATTGATCTCATCCTTCTTTAGAATTTTTTTTTTCAATTACGAAGAAGAATTAGATATTCTATTAATTGAATTCATGAATAACGATAAGAATTTTATCTGTATTAAAAATCCATAAATCAAATATATATATAAAAGGATTACTTCGTTCCTGATAGTAATTTCTTTAATCGGTGGGTAGGAGCATACTCTGAATCGGGATCATGGGGAAGTACTGCTTTATAATTTCTACCAATTTTTAGCCCCATTAGTATTCCCTTTTTTGTTATGCAGAAATATCCCTTTGGATAACTTATTTACATTATCTACATTACTAATCCTTTGTGTACCTTGGTATTCCTAACCTTCCACTCATTTTTGTTAGACCCCCGGGGTAATACATACAATAAAAAAACTCATACCCATACAGTTGATCTTTTGTACCCGCTTCAAACTATGATATGATGAGTAATCAACCAATCTTGGGGTAATCCGGTTCTACTGTATTATATTTATGCACGCCTAACTCTTGTACCTAGGTAATGAGACTCCATTTTTTGACTGCCAATTTTTAAGCTGTTTTGTTTCACTCATATAACTATCTGGTTTAGTTCATCGCCCCGAATGATGAATAAAAAAATGAGGATATATATTCAATACATTCCACTTTTCCTAGAACGAAAAAAGATAGGTAAAAGTGAAATACATGTCCAACGAATCGCACGTAGAGATATTGATAACACACATGGAGTTAATGGTATTTCATAACTAATTGATTGAGCAGCAGCTCGTAGACCACCTAAAAAGGAATATTTATTATTTGATCCATATCCTGACATAAGAAGTCCAATAGGAGCAATACTGGAAATAGCAATCCATAAAAAAACCCCTATAC